AAAATCAAGGGAATGCTTGGATAATTGGTTTATATGGATTCTTCCTGGTTGAGACCATACATAAAAATGACATTGCCAAAAATTGACAAGATAATATTTCCACTTATTCATCAGAAGAGGAGTCTCTTTTGATGCCAGAATAGATTTTCCTCGATATCTAACATACTGCATAAAAGGATCCTTGAAGAACCATAAGGTGGCCGGAAAATCGTTAGCAAAGACTTCTTCAACAGGATATTTTATTTTTTCATAAAAAAATATTCGCTCAAAAAAGATCCCAGAAGAGGTTAATAGTAAATGATTAGATTGGTTACGGAGAAAAAGTAAAATGGATTCGTATTCACATACATAAGAATTATATAGGAGCAAGAATAATCTTGGATTACTTTTTGCAAAAATAGATTTTTTTGGAGTAATAAGACTATTCCAATTATAATACTCGTGAAGAAAGAGCCGTAATAAATGCAAAGAAGAGGGATCTTTCACGCAGTAGCGAAGGTTTTGAACCAAGATTTCCAGATGAATGGGGTAGGGTATTAGTACATCTGATGCATAATTTAAATGTGGGAATTTGTCCTCGAAAAAAGGAAATATTGAATGAATTGATCGTAAATTATAAGATTTTACGATTTCTGTCTCCTCTAAGGAAGATACTAATCTTAGGGAAAACGGAATTTCCACAATGACTGCAAATCCCTCCGATATCATTTGAGAATACAAATTTTTGTTGTACCCCAAAAATAGATTTTGATTAGAATCATTAACGGAAATAATAAAATGATTCTGTTGATACATTCGACTAATTAAACGTTTTATAATTAGTAAACTAGATTTCTTGTCATAACCTACATTATCCAACAAAACGGATCTATTTAAACCACGATCATGAGCAAGTGCATAAATATACTCCCGAAAGATAAGTGGGTATAGGAAGTCATGTTGCTGAGATCTATCTAATTCTAAATATCCTTGAAATTCTTCCATTTAAAATTCGATTTGAACCAGAAAAGAAATAGGTAATTTATTGGGTTATCAAATGATACATAGTACGATACAGTCAAAACAAGGTATTTATAGTAAGAAAAAACTAGATACCTCGGAAACAAGTCAAACTCATCAACGGACTCTCTAGCCCCTTATGTTCATTTATAGGATAACAAGATAATTAGAAGTCCTTTATTTTTTCAATCCAATCGCTCTTTTGATTTTGAAAAAGAAAATCTCTTTATCAATATACTGCCTTCTTCTACACATTTATCTCTACCCCATAAAGGGGAATAGCTAATAGTTAGGACTCATAAGAAATTTCTAATCCACTCATCAGAAAAGCCTTTCCCGCATTAAGCACTAATATATTTTTAACGTCTAATTAGATGGGGTAATCATTCAAAAATGAAGAACAGAAGCTCGTTACTTTTTATTTCCCTATAATTGGAACCTTATAGTAAGGCTCTACCCATTTATTCACTCGACCCCCCAAAAGATTCTTTTTAAAAAATTGTTAGACACCACGAATTTAAACAATTGAAATAAGATTGGGGACCTATTCAGTAAGAATGAAATATTCTCAGAATTATCCATTGCTACGACATGCTGCTTTTTCCATTCATTCCTTTCAGGATCAGTCGTGGTCTTACAAACTCTACCGATGGTATGGACGAATCTGTTGCTTCATACAAATGTGTAAAAGATGCTAGCCGCACTTAAAAGCCGAGTACTCTACCGTTGAGTTAGCAACCCCCCAAAACTAATTAGAATGTGTAGATACAATCAGAATCCCAATAAATAACGAAATTGAATGGCACAACGCAATCAAACCATTAAAAAAGAAATGAAAAAAAAAATTCTAACCCACTCTGAACATAATAAAAATGAACAAATCCGACGAAAATACAAAAAATTCTCAGATAAAAGATAAAATAGGGATAAAGTCAAAGATTTTCAAATATTTATAGACCGCCTATTGTCTCTTATATTATCCATTAATTAGTATATATCGAGTTTTATTGATTTTAATCTTAATCAAAAAAGACTTCTTGTATGACAGAAAATCCAAGAACCCATTATTTGAATTAAATTAAATCTATGGAACAGGGATAAATGGATCCATTTATCCACGATCGGATTATATTTATTTGATACACTGTTGTCAATATGAATATTGATAAAAGCATACAAAAGATAAAACAAATTCTAAATCGAACTAACAATTCTGATTTCAATCAATTAAAATTAATCAAATTATTTTAATTGAAATAAAAAAACTAAGGACTTGTGTTGGATTGGCACTATATATAAATATATAATATAGGTGGAAGACTAAATTAAGGAAGACGGGGGAGAAGTAGAAAAAAATGAGGTTTATTCAATAACTAAAATAAACAGGTTTAGTCCTTTGTTTTTTTTTGTTCATAGAGTTCCAACGAAAATCACCCCATTGACGGTAATGCAAATTTTTATGTCTATAGACCCAATTACTTCTACGTCATTTCTTATTTATTCACTTGATCTTTTTCTATACTATTTGATTTCTATTTAATATTATTGGATCCATTATTATATCCATTATTATATCAATAAAATCGAAATCCATTTTTTGTCGTTATAAATAAACGACACCATTCTATAGTAACAATACTAAAAGTAACAATACTAAACGGAAGTATGATATGAATAGAACAAAAGAGGAACTAGCAAAGAAAGGGTTATACAAAGCTATATACAAGTCATCCACACCTTCTTTTTTCTATTTTATTTCATTAATTGAATTTTGTTTGTTGATTAAGGCGAAGTTCCGTAAAAACCCCCGCCTTTTTTGAAATATCATGAACAGTTCCTGTAGGTTGAGCGCCTTTTTCAAGGAAATCTAGAATAGCAGGAACATTTAAATAGATTTGATTCTTTATCGGATCATAAAAACCCACTTTCCGAAGATCTCTTCCCTCTCGTCGGGATCGAACATCAATTGCAACGATTCGATAAATGGCTCATTGGGATAGATGAACAATACCCCCCCCTAGAAACGTATAAGAAGTTTTCCCCTCGTACGGCTCGAGAAAATTAGAAATTATGTCTATGTATCGAATTACAATATCAAATATATCCATAAAATCATCAAATTAATTAGACTATTGATTTAAGTACTTTTTTTTTCTTATTCTTACCCAACAAAAAAGAAAATTAGTCGTATTTGCACCCTCATAACTCAAGTTGGATAACTCTGAAATAACTCAAAAGAGAACCCTTTTAGATATTTCATTTATTGAGTGGTCTCTAACCCTTTTATTGTCTGTCTCCTTTAGAATCTATTTTGATTCTTCATTCTGATCTAGTTGTTAAGACAATTGAAAAAGGTATTTACTTGTTCCAGGATCTTTGCCTTGAATCATTGGGTTTAGACATTACTTCGGTGATCTTTAAATCCTTTCAAAACGGCAGCAACATATCATTTTTTGTGATTTCTTTCTGTCAAAGAATCATACGAATGGTTGATTCCTGCGTAATACACCTTCCTTTTGAATTGGAAATTTTCTCGAATAGGACCTTTTCGGTTTATGTATCGAAAATATACTTACGAAGTTGTTCCAATTTATTGATTGATACTAACCCTAGATTATTGCCCCTGAAAAAAAATCTTTCTACTCGAGCTCCATCCTGTACTATATTACATCACCCCCCCCAAAAAAAAAGAGGGTTCCAGCGGAACAGAACAAATGATGTCGAGCCAAGAGCACTTTCATTCCTATATAATATATAAAAAAATGGTGGATGTAAGACTCCACAGCTGATCATGTCCTTCAAGTCGCACGTTGCTTTCTACCACATCGTTTTAAACGAAGTTTTACCATAACATTCCTTCGGTTTGGAACCCATATGTAATTGATTCAATTATGGAATCATGAATAATCATTGGTTCGGTCGGTACATAGTAATCTATTTAACCCTATTTTTTTAGATTAATAGAATTAAATATTGGAAATTCTAGAAAATAGAAATAATTTTTTTTTCTAAATTTGAAAATTTAGAATATTTTGATTGTAAAAATCAAATTAGTTAACTAATTAAAACTAATATAACACGAATAAACAAGTTATTTTGAATCTGTATCTTCAAGTAACGTAATAGTGATAGGATAAACTCAACAATTTCACACTTCTTCAAGTACCAAGAACTCATAAGAGTTCGTTACAAAGATTTAATTGATTGAAAAATTTCCTATCCGATACATGTATTTTGCATAACATAAAGTTTTCCAGCAAGGACCTTTCGTTTTTTATCATCAGTAAGAGAGAGAGAAATCCATATTGGATTAAACCATCTGTGAGTAAAAAAAGATAGATAAAAAAACACTGATGTAAGGGAAGATTGAAAATTTATGTTGTTATTTTTTCATATTTATACTGTAAAATCTGTAAAATAGGTACTATTTAACGAATCGCAAATGAATTAAATTTCCTATTTCATATGCGTGTTATTTGAACTCGATTAAATTTGTGAAAAAGATATGATTCCGCAGATTATTAAAAAAAGAAATAATAATCACATTCTATACCAATATTCTATTCTTAATACAGAAGGCTGTCCGAAAGGGCAATTTTTATTTTTATATATTTTATTATATTATGATATATATTTAATATATATTAAAAATATATTAATATAATGATCACATTATCACATTATATAACAATAATCATAGACGGGGTATGATCTGGGACGGAAGGATTCGAACCTCCGAATAGCGGGACCAAAACCCGTTGCCTTACCACTTGGCCACGCCCCATTTTTTCTATTAGACACTAATAAACACTAATATTGGTACGGGTTATTCGTCAACTCCAGTCTAAATATCTATTATTTATAAAATGGATTACTAGAATTTTTATACATATAGACTATACATGTAGACATAGAATTAAACTGAATTTATTGATCATTACATATAATTCAATTAAGATATTGTACGAAAGTATGATTTATTCTATTCTCTTTTGATTTGAGATATAGAAGGATTTTTGATTGGGTGAGTTCAAATCAAAGAAAGTTTTTTGGTCTATCTTATTTTCTTTTTATTCATTTTCTTTCTTCTATCAATAATAACATATTTATAATAATAAAAAACTCAATTTATTAATAACTCAATCAAAATAAATACAATTATCCCCAAAACAAAATGTTTGTTATGCTTAATATATTTAGTTTAATCTGTATCTACCTTAATTCTGCTCTTTTTTCCAGTAATTTTTTCGTCGCCAAATTGCCCGAAGCCTACGCTTTTTTGAATCCAATTGTAGATATTATGCCAGTAATACCTCTGTTCTTTTTTCTCTTAGCCTTTGTTTGGCAAGCTGCTGTAAGTTTTCGATGATATTTTTAATAAAGTCCCAGATAAATTCATGATTTATTCGAAAAAAAAATTCTACGAATTGATAAGATCAGATAAGTCCTACACTCTCAATTCAAATATTGAAATTATTGTACAACCGCGACAAATCCGGATCACCCCACTGCATTTCTTGGTGTCAAAATAAAAAAGTAGGGTATGCGGTATAAAAGTGGAGAATCTATTCTCTTTTTTCCTAAAAAAAAATCTTGGAGATTGTGTAATGCTTACTCTCAAACTATTTGTTTACACGGTAGTGATATTCTTTGTTTCTCTCTTTATCTTCGGATTCCTGTCTAATGATCCAGGACGTAATCCTGGACGTGAAGAATAAAAGATAAGGTTTTTGTTTTCTTTGCTTGATTTTAAACTGTTATTAGTAAGATTTTATCTATTCCACATCCTTAAACTTCTTTAACTATTCATTTTTAACTATTAATTAAATAAAAAAAGAGCTCGCGATAAATTCGAAAGAAAATACCAAGTCATCAACAAAAACGGAAAGAGAGGGATTCGAACCCTCGGTACGAAAAACTCGTACAACGGATTAGCAATCCGACGCTTTAGTCCACTCAGCCATCTCTCCTCCCAATTGAAAAAGGATAATACTATGTTACATTATAAAAAATAAGGCTTGAAAACGCCCGTCATAGTATTATTTTTTGATTTCGTGATTTCGTCCGAAGGGGCTTTTTAGTTTCACGGCCCGGCCTGGTCAGTACTTAGCCGGGCCCGCCCTTTTGTTCCAACGAATCATAAATAAAAAGATTTTTGAATTTTGAAAAAAAAAAGAAAAACACTTGCTTGTTATTGCGATTAAAAATAAATAAAAAACTTTTTCAATTTCTATGATATAGAATCAAATGATATCGAATCAAAGTGCCGTTTCTTTCTTAGTTAGTCCTTTTATTCCAGTTTAAATAAGAAAAAGGGAACTGTCGTTTCTTGACACAATCCATTTTTGTGTTATGGCTTAAGTTCGAGACGTATAGGTCAAAAACCTCGGGCAAAAAAACACTTGGTATTTAGTTATTTAAATTAAATGAATCCTCTTTTCCTAATATCATTAGGTCCTCTGATACAACACGTAAACGCTCTCGTTTTCATGATTTTTTTCTGATCTTTTGTTTTACTTTTGATTAGGGTCGACAAAAGGTCCATTTATATACAATAATCGGATTGTAGCGGGTATAGTTTAGTGGTAAAAGTGTGATTCGTTCTATAACCCCCTATATAGTTAAAGGGTCTTTCGGTTTGATTAATATTCATATATTAATTCCGAACAAAAACTTTAGTTCTTAAAAGGATTGAATCCTTTACCTCTCAATGAAAAATTCGAGGAAGAATATACATTCTCGTGATTTGTATCCAAGAATCAATTTAAAATTGAAAAATTGGATTATGAGATTACGAAACATAATTTTTTTTTATTGGATCAATACTTCCAATTGAATGAGTATGAGTAAAGGACCCATGGATAAAGATAAAAAGTGTATTTCTAATCGTAACTAAATCTTCAATTTTCAATTTATATATATGAAAATTTATATAGGGGAAATTGAAGCAAAACAGCTATTAAACAATGTCTTTGGTTTACTAAAGACATCGAGAAATTGTTTTAGCTCGGTGGAAACAAAATGCTTTTCCTAAGGATTCTTTCAAATAGAAGTAGAGAACGAAGTAACTAGAAAGATTGTTAGAATATAACCCTCCTCTTTTCTATAGGGATCGTCTAGAAAGCGGGTTGTTCTGAATAGATTCAGACAGAAAAGCTGACATAGACGTTATGGGTCGGATTTTTTTATTTCGTTCATGTCTGAATCTGGGAATTTATCCATCTTCCATAAAGGAGCCGAATGAAACCAAAGTTTCACGTTCAGTTTTGAATTAGAGACGTTAAAAATGATGAATCAACGTCGACTATAACCCCTAGCCTTCCAAGCTAACGATGCGGGTTCGATTCCCGCTACCCGCTTTTACTTTAAATCGTTATAATCTTTAATATTCTAAAATTCGAAAAATGAAATTTTTTTATATTTAATAATAAAATTGAATGAATCGAATTAATGTAATGCATAATTGACTTGAATACTAAATTCTTGAAATTCTTTCAACTA